AAAGCAACGGAGCCATCATAGTATTTTTGAACTCCTCCGAAAGGAAGGATGGCAATTTGATTATTTACCCATCTGAGTCTGATAGATTCTATTTTCTCTTTCTTCAATAGAAAGGAGGGGGGTCAATTTTCTTGTAGAGCCGTATGCACAAAAGATGCCTGTACGGTTGTTCAATTCTATCTTTTTTCTATTCTTTATCTTTCTTTTCTCTTTGCTTTATCATGCGAGATAGGGGAAGCTTTTATTTTGTTATATCATCAGGGTAATGATACATGAACCTTATAGTGCTTTTTATATGGCACAAGTAGGCGAATTTGTCATGGAAGCGGTAGAACTGATGAAACTGCGTGAAACCCTCACAAGGGTTTATGCAGAAAGAACGGGCAAACCCTTCTGGGTTGTACACGAAGATATGGAAAGAGATATTTTTATGTCAGCAACAGAAGCCCAAGCTTATGGAATTGTTGATTTTGTAGCGGTTCAAGGAAAATAACATGGATTTCGCGCAAATCTGTGATTTGAGATTTTATCTTCGAATTGAATATTCTATTAAATAGAAGTAATTCACCATCATTCGGTTAGGATCAATCTAAACCAACCTATCATATTATGTATACGATTCAACATGCCAACTATTAAACAACTTATTAGAAATACAAGACAGCCAATCAGAAATGTCACGAAATCCCCCGCTCTTCGGGGGTGCCCTCAGCGTCGAGGAACATGTACTAGGGTGTATGTGCGACTCGTTTAGATCATGAGCTGGCACAAAAGCAAGAAAACTACTTTTACAGTATCAATGATCAGTACCGGTGAATGGGATAGGATGGAAAAAGGAACTCCATCCATTATTAAAAAAAAAAAACTCTACCATATCCCTCTATTGTGTATGAAGTTTATGGTTTCCGTTGGTGTAAATCCAATCACCTGAATTTAAGATGATAAGAAATTCTCCATTGGTAACAAATGGTTATCCATTAAGCGGAGGAAATCTTATTTAAACGGACTAAGAGGGTCAGCTACCCAGCAAACTTTCATAATTAAATACCGTTACTGTATAGGTAGATCTGATTGTGAAAGACCTATTACTGGATAATTCATGGGTAGAGCCAAAGCGTGTGAACTATACAAGTTCCCAATAACATCAATTAGTTGATTAAATAGTAAATTAAAGTATAAAGTAAAGGCTCCGGTGTATAGAGAAGACCTCACCGTTTAAGAAGTAACCATAGAAACGAAGGAACCCACTATTTCTTTTTTTATTTCTTTTATTTACTATATTTTTGATACCTAGGAAAATACAATTTCTTAGTTCTGTCTTATTTCGCAGTGAAATACCTAAAAAAAAAATCGTGGTCGGGAAGGTTAGAGTAGCCAAAGCCATTGGAATTTTGATTTTATACATTGGAAAAATTCGTTTTGTTATTAATAGACTAGGAAGGGGGAAAAGAATAACTGAAAGAAAGGCAATCAATTAGTTATTCGTCAAAGTTTCATTTATTCAATGACCAGAATTAAACGGGGATATATAGCTCGGAGACGTAGAACAAAAATTCGTTTATTTGCATCAAGCTTTCGAGGGGCTCATTCAAGGCTTACTAGAACTATTACTCAACAGAAAATAAGAGCTTTAGTTTCGGCTCATCGGGATAGGGATAGGAAAAAGAGAGATTTTCGTCGTTTGTGGATCACTAGGCTAAACGCAGTAATTCGCGAAAGGGGAGTATCCTATAGTTATAGTAGATTAATACACGATCTGTACAAGAGACAGTTGCTTCTTAACCGTAAAATACTTGCACAAATAGCTATATCAAATAGGAATTGTCTTTATATGATTTCGAACGAAATCATAAAGGAAGTAGATTGGAAAGAATCCACCAGAATAATTTAAATGGAGTTACCCGGAGAATGAACTCCGGGAAGGTAGAGTAGAAATTAGTATGAGAAAATATACTAAAGTAGTCAAAATGAATGAACACGTTCAATTCAATAAAAACAGATTTCTTTTTTTCCGATTCATTTTTTCTTACGACACGATACTCAAATCTAGATTCACTCAAATCTAGATTCACTCAAATCTAGATTCTTGTAATTATGATTCAAGTGAAGAAAAAGTAAGCCTATTTATTTCGGGCTTTAAAACCAGTAGTTCTAGCGGTCGACTCGGTTCTTTCAAATTGTTTCTCATTATTGAGAAAAGGTAACAAAGATAAAATACGAGCTTGTTTTATAGCAAGAGTAATTAATCGTTGTTGTTTCAAGGTCAATCTATTCACACGTCTTGATAATATTTTTCCTTGTTCACTAATAAATCGACTAATTAAACTCATGTTTCTATAATCAATTCGATCCCCCGATTGAATCGGGGGCAAACGCCTACGAAAAGATCGCTTGAATTTAAGAAAAGGTCGCTTGGATTTATCCATGGTTTGTTTGTTTAATTTATTCCTTATCCCTAAAATCCTATTTCTTCATTCTAATTCATTTTAAATCCACTCAA